GTCAATTATGCATTACATTAATTCGATTCATTCAATTTTATTATTAAATATAAAAAAATTTCATTTTTCGAATTTTAGAATATTAAAGATTATAACGATTTAAAGTAAAAGCGGGTAGCGGGAATCGAACCCGCATCGTTAGCTTGGAAGGCTAGGGGTTATAGTCGACGTTGATTCATCATTTTTAACGTCTCTAATTCAAAACTGAACGTGAAACTTTGGTTTCATTCGGCTCCTTTATGGAAGATGGATAAATTCCCAGATTCAGACATGAACGAAATAAAAAAATCCGACCCATAACGTCTATGTCAGCTTTTCTGTCTGAATCTATTCAGAACAACCCGCTTTCTAGACGATCCCTATAGAAAAGAGGAGGGTTATATTCTAACAATCTTTCTAGTTACTTCGTTCTCTACTTCTATTTGAAAGAATCCTTAGGAAAAGCATTTTGTTTCCACCGAGCTAAAACAATTTCTCGATGTCTTTAGTAAACCAAAGACATTGTTTAATAGCTGTTTTGCTTCAATTTCCCCTATATAAATTTTCATATATATAAATTGAAAATTGAAGATTTAGTTACGATTAGAAATACACTTTTTATCTTTATCCATGGGTCCTTTACTCATACTCATTCAATTGGAAGTATTGATCCAATAAAAAAAAATTATGTTTCGTAATCTCATAATCCAATTTTTCAATTTAAAATTGATTCTTGGATACAAATCACGAGAATGTATATTCTTCCTCGAATTTTTCATTGAGAGGTAAAGGATTCAATCCTTTTAAGAACTAAAGTTTTTGTTCGGAATTAATATATGAATATTAATCAAACCGAAAGACCCTTTAACTATATAGGGGGTTATAGAACGAATCACACTTTTACCACTAAACTATACCCGCTACAATCCGATTATTGTATATAAATGGACCTTTTGTCGACCCTAATCAAAAGTAAAACAAAAGATCAGAAAAAAATCATGAAAACGAGAGCGTTTACGTGTTGTATCAGAGGACCTAATGATATTAGGAAAAGAGGATTCATTTAATTTAAATAACTAAATACCAAGTGTTTTTTTGCCCGAGGTTTTTGACCTATACGTCTCGAACTTAAGCCATAACACAAAAATGGATTGTGTCAAGAAACGACAGTTCCCTTTTTCTTATTTAAACTGGAATAAAAGGACTAACTAAGAAAGAAACGGCACTTTGATTCGATATCATTTGATTCTATATCATAGAAATTGAAAAAGTTTTTTATTTATTTTTAATCGCAATAACAAGCAAGTGTTTTTCTTTTTTTTTTCAAAATTCAAAAATCTTTTTATTTATGATTCGTTGGAACAAAAGGGCGGGCCCGGCTAAGTACTGACCAGGCCGGGCCGTGAAACTAAAAAGCCCCTTCGGACGAAATCACGAAATCAAAAAATAATACTATGACGGGCGTTTTCAAGCCTTATTTTTTATAATGTAACATAGTATTATCCTTTTTCAATTGGGAGGAGAGATGGCTGAGTGGACTAAAGCGTCGGATTGCTAATCCGTTGTACGAGTTTTTCGTACCGAGGGTTCGAATCCCTCTCTTTCCGTTTTTGTTGATGACTTGGTATTTTCTTTCGAATTTATCGCGAGCTCTTTTTTTATTTAATTAATAGTTAAAAATGAATAGTTAAAGAAGTTTAAGGATGTGGAATAGATAAAATCTTACTAATAACAGTTTAAAATCAAGCAAAGAAAACAAAAACCTTATCTTTTATTCTTCACGTCCAGGATTACGTCCTGGATCATTAGACAGGAATCCGAAGATAAAGAGAGAAACAAAGAATATCACTACCGTGTAAACAAATAGTTTGAGAGTAAGCATTACACAATCTCCAAGATTTTTTTTTAGGAAAAAAGAGAATAGATTCTCCACTTTTATACCGCATACCCTACTTTTTTATTTTGACACCAAGAAATGCAGTGGGGTGATCCGGATTTGTCGCGGTTGTACAATAATTTCAATATTTGAATTGAGAGTGTAGGACTTATCTGATCTTATCAATTCGTAGAATTTTTTTTTCGAATAAATCATGAATTTATCTGGGACTTTATTAAAAATATCATCGAAAACTTACAGCAGCTTGCCAAACAAAGGCTAAGAGAAAAAAGAACAGAGGTATTACTGGCATAATATCTACAATTGGATTCAAAAAAGCGTAGGCTTCGGGCAATTTGGCGACGAAAAAATTACTGGAAAAAAGAGCAGAATTAAGGTAGATACAGATTAAACTAAATATATTAAGCATAACAAACATTTTGTTTTGGGGATAATTGTATTTATTTTGATTGAGTTATTAATAAATTGAGTTTTTTATTATTATAAATATGTTATTATTGATAGAAGAAAGAAAATGAATAAAAAGAAAATAAGATAGACCAAAAAACTTTCTTTGATTTGAACTCACCCAATCAAAAATCCTTCTATATCTCAAATCAAAAGAGAATAGAATAAATCATACTTTCGTACAATATCTTAATTGAATTATATGTAATGATCAATAAATTCAGTTTAATTCTATGTCTACATGTATAGTCTATATGTATAAAAATTCTAGTAATCCATTTTATAAATAATAGATATTTAGACTGGAGTTGACGAATAACCCGTACCAATATTAGTGTTTATTAGTGTCTAATAGAAAAAATGGGGCGTGGCCAAGTGGTAAGGCAACGGGTTTTGGTCCCGCTATTCGGAGGTTCGAATCCTTCCGTCCCAGATCATACCCCGTCTATGATTATTATTATATAATGTGATAATGTGATCATTATATTAATATATTTTTAATATATATTAAATATATATCATAATATAATAAAAAATATATATCATAATATAATAAAATATATAAAAATAAAAATTGCCCTTTCGGACAGCCTTCTGTATTAAGAATAGAATATTGGTATAGAATGTGATTATTATTTCTTTTTTTAATAATCTGCGGAATCATATCTTTTTCACAAATTTAATCGAGTTCAAATAACACGCATATGAAATAGGAAATTTAATTCATTTGCGATTCGTTAAATAGTACCTATTTTACAGATTTTACAGTATAAATATGAAAAAATAACAACATAAATTTTCAATCTTCCCTTACATCAGTGTTTTTTTATCTATCTTTTTTTACTCACAGATGGTTTAATCCAATATGGATTTCTCTCTCTCTTACTGATGATAAAAAACGAAAGGTCCTTGCTGGAAAACTTTATGTTATGCAAAATACATGTATCGGATAGGAAATTTTTCAATCAATTAAATCTTTGTAACGAACTCTTATGAGTTCTTGGTACTTGAAGAAGTGTGAAATTGTTGAGTTTATCCTATCACTATTACGTTACTTGAAGATACAGATTCAAAATAACTTGTTTATTCGTGTTATATTAGTTTTAATTAGTTAACTAATTTGATTTTTACAATCAAAATATTCTAAATTTTCAAATTTAGAAAAAAAAAATTATTTCTATTTTCTAGAATTTCCAATATTTAATTCTATTAATCTAAAAAAATAGGGTTAAATAGATTACTATGTACCGACCGAACCAATGATTATTCATGATTCCATAATTGAATCAATTACATATGGGTTCCAAACCGAAGGAATGTTATGGTAAAACTTCGTTTAAAACGATGTGGTAGAAAGCAACGTGCGACTTGAAGGACATGATCAGCTGTGGAGTCTTACATCCACCATTTTTTTATATATTATATAGGAATGAAAGTGCTCTTGGCTCGACATCATTTGTTCTGTTCCGCTGGAACCCTCTTTTTTTTTGGGGGGGGGTGATGTAATATAGTACAGGATGGAGCTCGAGTAGAAAGATTTTTTTTCAGGGGCAATAATCTAGGGTTAGTATCAATCAATAAATTGGAACAACTTCGTAAGTATATTTTCGATACATAAACCGAAAAGGTCCTATTCGAGAAAATTTCCAATTCAAAAGGAAGGTGTATTACGCAGGAATCAACCATTCGTATGATTCTTTGACAGAAAGAAATCACAAAAAATGATATGTTGCTGCCGTTTTGAAAGGATTTAAAGATCACCGAAGTAATGTCTAAACCCAATGATTCAAGGCAAAGATCCTGGAACAAGTAAATACCTTTTTCAATTGTCTTAACAACTAGATCAGAATGAAGAATCAAAATAGATTCTAAAGGAGACAGACAATAAAAGGGTTAGAGACCACTCAATAAATGAAATATCTAAAAGGGTTCTCTTTTGAGTTATTTCAGAGTTATCCAACTTGAGTTATGAGGGTGCAAATACGACTAATTTTATTTTTTGTTGGGTAAGAATAAGAAAAAAAAAGTACTTAAATCAATAGTCTAATTAATTTGATGATTTTATGGATATATTTGATATTGTAATTCGATACATAGACATAATTTCTAATTTTTTCGAGCCGTACGAGGGGAAAACTTCTTATACGTTTCTAGGGGGGGGTATTGTTCATCTATCCCAATGAGCCATTTATCGAATCGTTGCAATTGATGTTCGATCCCGACGAGAGGGAAGAGATCTTCGGAAAGTGGGTTTTTATGATCCGATAAAGAATCAAATCTATTTAAATGTTCCTGCTATTCTAGATTTCCTTGAAAAAGGCGCTCAACCTACAGGAACTGTTCATGATATTTCAAAAAAGGCGGGGGTTTTTACGGAACTTCGCCTTAATCAACAAACAAAATTCAATTAATGAAATAAAATAGAAAAAAGAAGGTGTGGATGACTTGTATATAGCTTTGTATAACCCTTTCTTTGCTAGTTCCTCTTTTGTTCTATTCATATCATACTTCCGTTTAGTATTGTTACTTTTAGTATTGTTACTATAGAATGGTGTCGTTTATTTATAACGACAAAAAATGGATTTCGATTTTATTGATATAATAATGGATATAATAATGGATCCAATAATATTAAATAGAAATCAAATAGTATAGAAAAAGATCAAGTGAATAAATAAGAAATGACGTAGAAGTAATTGGGTCTATAGACATAAAAATTTGCATTACCGTCAATGGGGTGATTTTCGTTGGAACTCTATGAACAAAAAAAAACAAAGGACTAAACCTGTTTATTTTAGTTATTGAATAAACCTCATTTTTTTCTACTTCTCCCCCGTCTTCCTTAATTTAGTCTTCCACCTATATTATATATTTATATATAGTGCCAATCCAACACAAGTCCTTAGTTTTTTTATTTCAATTAAAATAATTTGAATTTGATTAATTTAAATTGATTGAAATCAGAATTGTTAGTTCGATTTAGAATTTGTTTTATCTTTTGTATGCTTTTATCAATATTCATATTGACAACAGTGTATCAAATAAATATAATCCGATCGTGGATAAATGGATCCATTTATCCCTGTTCCATAGATTTAATTTAATTCAAATAATGGGTTCTTGGATTTTCTGTCATACAAGAAGTCTTTTTTGATTAAGATTAAAATCAATAAAACTCGATATATACTAATTAATGGATAATATAAGAGACAATAGGCGGTCTATAAATATTTGAAAATCTTTGACTTTATCCCTATTTTATCTTTTATCTGAGAATTTTTTGTATTTTCGTCGGATTTGTTCATTTTTATTATGTTCAGAGTGGGTTAGAATTTTTTTTTTCATTTTTTTTTTAATGGTTTGATTGCGTTGTGCCATTCAATTTCGTTATTTATTGGGATTCTGATTGTATCTACACATTCTAATTAGTTTTGGGGGGTTGCTAACTCAACGGTAGAGTACTCGGCTTTTAAGTGCGGCTAGCATCTTTTACACATTTGTATGAAGCAACAGATTCGTCCATACCATCGGTAGAGTTTGTAAGACCACGACTGATCCTGAAAGGAATGAATGGAAAAAGCAGCATGTCGTAGCAATGGATAATTCTGAGAATATTTCATTCTTACTGAATAGGTCCCCAATCTTATTTCAATTGTTTAAATTCGTGGTGTCTAACAATTTTTTAAAAAGAATCTTTTGGGGGGTCGAGTGAATAAATGGGTAGAGCCTTACTATAAGGTTCCAATTATAGGGAAATAAAAAGTAACGAGCTTCTGTTCTTCATTTTTGAATGATTACCCCATCTAATTAGACGTTAAAAATATATTAGTGCTTAATGCGGGAAAGGCTTTTCTGATGAGTGGATTAGAAATTTCTTATGAGTCCTAACTATTAGCTATTCCCCTTTATGGGGTAGAGATAAATGTGTAGAAGAAGGCAGTATATTGATAAAGAGATTTTCTTTTTCAAAATCAAAAGAGCGATTGGATTGAAAAAATAAAGGACTTCTAATTATCTTGTTATCCTATAAATGAACATAAGGGGCTAGAGAGTCCGTTGATGAGTTTGACTTGTTTCCGAGGTATCTAGTTTTTTCTTACTATAAATACCTTGTTTTGACTGTATCGTACTATGTATCATTTGATAACCCAATAAATTACCTATTTCTTTTCTGGTTCAAATCGAATTTTAAATGGAAGAATTTCAAGGATATTTAGAATTAGATAGATCTCAGCAACATGACTTCCTATACCCACTTATCTTTCGGGAGTATATTTATGCACTTGCTCATGATCGTGGTTTAAATAGATCCGTTTTGTTGGATAATGTAGGTTATGACAAGAAATCTAGTTTACTAATTATAAAACGTTTAATTAGTCGAATGTATCAACAGAATCATTTTATTATTTCCGTTAATGATTCTAATCAAAATCGATTTTTGGGGTACAACAAAAATTTGTATTCTCAAATGATATCGGAGGGATTTGCAGTCATTGTGGAAATTCCGTTTTCCCTAAGATTAGTATCTTCCTTAGAGGAGACAGAAATCGTAAAATCTTATAATTTACGATCAATTCATTCAATATTTCCTTTTTTCGAGGACAAATTCCCACATTTAAATTATGCATCAGATGTACTAATACCCTACCCCATTCATCTGGAAATCTTGGTTCAAAACCTTCGCTACTGCGTGAAAGATCCCTCTTCTTTGCATTTATTACGGCTCTTTCTTCACGAGTATTATAATTGGAATAGTCTTATTACTCCAAAAAAATCTATTTTTGCAAAAAGTAATCCAAGATTATTCTTGCTCCTATATAATTCTTATGTATGTGAATACGAATCCATTTTACTTTTTCTCCGTAACCAATCTAATCATTTACTATTAACCTCTTCTGGGATCTTTTTTGAGCGAATATTTTTTTATGAAAAAATAAAATATCCTGTTGAAGAAGTCTTTGCTAACGATTTTCCGGCCACCTTATGGTTCTTCAAGGATCCTTTTATGCAGTATGTTAGATATCGAGGAAAATCTATTCTGGCATCAAAAGAGACTCCTCTTCTGATGACTAAGTGGAAATATTATCTTGTCAATTTTTGGCAATGTCATTTTTATGTATGGTCTCAACCAGGAAGAATCCATATAAACCAATTATCCAAGCATTCCCTTGATTTTT